AATAGGAGTACTATTGTGAAAAAGTTAAGACCGCGGGCTCGAGGGCGTAGTTATCTGATAAAAAGACCGACATGTCATATAACAATTGTATTAAAAGATAAATCTAAATCATTTTTAGATCAATCTAAGATTTAGATTCATATAAAAAAAATATGGATGAAAAATAAAATAGAATAGAAAAATATGGGACAAAAAATAAATCCACTTGGTTTCAGACTTGGTACAACTCAAAGTCATCATTCCTTTTGGTTCGCACAACCAAAAAATTATTCTGGGGGCCTACAGGAAGATGCAAAAATACGGAATTGTATCAAGAACTATGTACAAAAAAAAAAGAAAATATCCTCAGGTTTCGAAGGAATTGCACGTATAACAATTAAAAAAAAAATCGATTTGATCCAAGTCATAATCTATATTGGATTCCCAAATTTATTAATAGAGGGGCAAACACGAGGAATCGAAGAATTACAGATGAATGTACAAAAGGAGTTTCATTCTGTAAACCGGAGACTCAACATTGCTATCACAAGAGTTGAAAAACCTTATGGACAACCTAATATTCTTGCAGAATATATAGCTTTACAATTAAAAAATAGAGTTTCGTTTCGAAAAGCAATGAAAAAAGCTATTGAATTAACTGAACAAACAGATACAAAAGGAATTCAAGTGCAAATAGCAGGCCGTATCGACGGAAAAGAAATTGCACGTGTTGAATGGATCAGAGAGGGTAGAGTTCCCCTACAAACAATTCGCGCTAAAATTGATCATTGTTCCTATACAATTCGAACTATTTATGGAGTATTAGGTATAAAAATTTGGATATTTGTAGACGAGGAATAATCAACCTTGTCTTCCCATTCTGTCCAGTGATAAAACAAAAAATGACAAACTCTTTCATTCTTTTTTCGTTAAAAATAAAAAAATGAACAATTCTAATTCTATAAGGTTAAATATAAATTCGATTGATCATTTGGTATAATTGCTATGCTTAGTGTGTGACTCGTTAGTTTTTTCTTTATAGTTTCAAGTTGGGATTCAAAAAAAAAAACAAACTGACCCCTGCTATAAACTTTGTAATTATATAAAATAAACTAATAACCAACTTATTGCTTCGTATTGTCGAGATCCCAAGAAACAGTCACTATATGAATGAGTGGATCTATCATATGGTTGTAGCAACTGAAATTCTTTCAACAAAAAATAGATCTGATTATGGGTTGTAAAAAAAAAAAAAATAAAAATAAAGGGATGTGGATAAATGGAAGGATGATAGAAAGAAAGAACAAAAATATCAATGATATATGATTCCAATATGTATGGTCTATGAATCACGTCATAAAGGGCAGTGTGATAAAGCATCAATACTGATAATCAATACTGATAAGATAATTATAAATATAAGAATTTAAAAATGAAATAATTAAAAATAGAATAAAATAATAAAGAGCCTTCAGGTTAATAAAAACTGAGGAAATTGACTTGGAAACGAATTTTGTTGGAAGCTCCATTGCAAAGTTCGGACCTAACCATTAATGGAGAAGCTATGGGAACGACAGAACCTGTGACTGCATAGGCTTCTATTGAAAACGAATCCTAATAATTCATTGGGTGGGATGGCGGAACGGACCAAGAAAAAATTGATTTATTCTGAGAGGTTATGAATTGAACCTTCGAATGAAACAGGAAAGAGTAAATATTCGCCCGCGAAACCTCTATTTATTGGATTACAATCTTTTGTCGTAATTCGATAGAGGTAAAAAAAAAAAAAAATAAGGAAAGGATTCGTCATGTTATAAAAATAAAAAAGAGAAACATTACATTATCTATAAAGATACATAAATGTACACACACGTCTAGCTGTATTGTATATCTTGTATCTACATCTTCCTTCTTATGTAAGAAATTAAATATCAATAAAAGCCATTACTTGGTGTATTATCTATTAATGTGTACCTATTAATGTGTATCTATAATATTATTTTATTGAATTTGAATCCTTTCATTCGCGAGGAGCTGGATGAGAAGAAACTCTCATGTCCGGTTCTGCAGTAGAGATGGAATTAAGAAACAACCATCGACTATAACCCCAAAAGAACCAGATTTCGTAAACAGCATAGAGGAAGAATGAAAGGAATATCTTGTCGAGGCAATCATATTTGTTTCGGCAGATACGCTCTTCAGGCACTTGAACCTGCTTGGATTACAGCTAGACAAATAGAAGCAGGGCGAAGAGCAATGACACGATATGCGCGTCGTGGTGGAAAAATATGGGTACGTATATTTCCCGACAAACCTGTTACAGTAAGACCCGCGGAAACACGTATGGGTTCGGGGAAGGGATCCCCTGAATATTGGGTATCCGTTGTTAAACGGGGTCGAATACTTTATGAAATGGGTGGAGTATCAGAAACTGTAGCTAGAGCAGCTATCTCAATAGCTGCGCGCAAAATGCCTATACGAACTCAATTTCTTATTTCAGGATAGAGATGTAGAACTAAAAAAAAAAGGGGTATTGGGGATGAAAAAACAACCGCAGGTTTATTTATTTCTGGACGGACAATATTTCTTTTTTTTATTTCATACTTTTGCATTGAAATAACAGATTGAAATAAAAATGATATGATTCAACCTCAGACCCTTTTGAATGTAGCGGATAACAGCGGAGCTCGAAAATTGATGTGTATTCGAATCATAGGAGCTGGTAATCACCGATATGCTCATATTGGTGATGTTATTGTTGCTGTAATCAAAGAAGCAGTTCCCAATATGCCTCTAGAAAGATCAGAAGTAATTAGAGCTGTAATTGTACGTACATGTAAAGAACTCAAACGTGAAAACGGTATGATAATACGATATGACGACAATGCTGCAGTTGTCATTGATCAAGAAGGAAATCCAAAAGGAACTCGAGTTTTTGGTGCGATCGCTCGAGAATTGAGACAGTTAAATTTTACTAAAATAGTTTCATTAGCTCCCGAAGTATTATAAATAGTAGTAGATGAGACTATGATATAGTATAGGGTATCTGAAATAGATCAAATAGATCAAATTAGTAGATTGTGTCTCACGTATATACTTTATAAAAAAAAAAAATAAAAAAAAGGAAACATGTTGATTATATCAAAATTAGGAGGAACCTATAATTCTAGTTCGTCATGGGTAGGGACACGATTGCCGATCTAATAACTTCTATAAGAAATGCTGACACGGATAAAAAAGGAAGGGTTCGAATAGCATCTACAAATATCACCGAAAACATTATTAAAATACTTCTACGAGAAGGTTTTATTGAAAACGTTCGGAAACATCAGGAGAGTAACAAATATTTCTTGGTTTCAACTCTGCGACATAGAAAAACCAGAAAAGGAATATATAAAACTAGAACCATTTTAAAGCGTATCAGCCGGCCCGGCTTACGAATTTATTCCAACTATCAACGAATTCCTAAGATTTTAGGTGGAATGGGAATTGTAATTCTTTCTACTTCTCGAGGTATAATAACAGATCGAGAAGCTCGACTAGAAAGAATTGGAGGAGAAATTTTGTGTTATATATGGTAATCTTCCACCTCTGGTATCCGAATTTGATCTCTAACTTCCTATTTGTAAAATAGAGAGGAAAAGTGAGTTATATAACTATTCCTCCATTAGTTGATACTTCAAGGAGGTTACCTGGAATGAAAGAACAAAAATTGATTCATGAGGGTTTAATTACTGAATCACTTCCCAACGGTATGTTCCGGGTCCGTTTAGATAATGAAGATCTAATTCTAGGATATGTTTCAGGGAGGATCCGCCGCAGTTTTATACGGATACTACCGGGAGATAGAGTAAAAATTGAAGTAAGTCGTTATGATTCAACCAGGGGACGTATAATTTATCGACTTCGCAACAAAGATTCGAATGATTAGGTTATTTTTTTAACCATGGGTATACAATTCGAAGTTAAAAAAAAATTCAAGAGACTTATTCTCTTCCAAGAAGTGGATTCAGAATTAAGGTAAGGAATAAAAAATATGAAAATAAGGGCTTCCGTTCGTAAAATTTGTGAAAAATGTCGACTGATTCGCAGGCGTGGACGAATTATAGTGATTTGTTCCAATCCGAAACATAAACAGAGACAAGGGTAATTCTTCTAAAAAAGAACTTTCAAAAAAAAATATATATATATATGTAAAAATAAGGTAAAGGATCTGTTTTAACATGAAATGGATATCTCCGTATCTTTTCTTTTTGTATATTTCTGACTCATAAATATGAGATGATAAAATATGACAAAAGCTATACCAAGAATTGGTTCACGTAGGAATGGGCGTATTGGTTCACGTAAGAATGGACGTAGAATATCAAAAGGCGTTATTCATGTTCAAGCGAGTTTCAACAATACCATTATAACTGTTACAGATGTACGAGGTCGGGTAGTTTCTTGGGCCTCCGCCGGTACTTCTGGATTCAAAGGCACAAGAAGAGGAACACCTTATGCTGCTCAAGCCACAGTGGTAAATGCTATTCGTACAGTGGTTGATCAGGGTATGCAACGAGCAGAAGTTATGATAAAGGGTCCTGGTCTCGGAAGAGATGCAGCATTACGAGCCATTCGTAGAAGTGGTATATTATTAAGCTTCGTACGTGATGTAACACCTATGCCACATAATGGATGTCGACCTCCTAAAAAAAGACGTGTGTAGAAATAAGAATTAAACCGATTTCAAGAGAAATAAATGATCAAATAATAATACTAGTATAGTATGGTTCGAGAGGAAGTAGCAGGATCCACTCGAACACTACAGTGGAAGTGTGTTGAATCAAGAGTAGACAGTAAGCGTCTTTATTATGGTCGTTTCATTCTGTCACCACTTATGAAAGGTCAAGCTGATACCATCGGTATTGCCATGCGAAGGGCCTTACTTGGAGAAATAGAAGGAACATGTATCACACGTGCAAAATCTAAGAAGGTGCCACATGAATATTCTACGATAGTAGGTATTGAGGAATCAGTAC